AAGAGCTATTTTAATAGCAGCATCCAAAATGCCTATACGAACTCAATTTATTATTTCGGTCTAAAAACCTCGAACCAACAGAAATGAGCTTTGGGAATGAAACAAAACCGCGAGTTTCTTTTTTTTTTTGACAAACAATATCTCTTTTATTTTCTTCATCTTTTGAATAGACCAAAAAATTGATATGATTCAATCCCAGACCCATTTGAATGTAGCGGATAACAGCGGGGCTCGAGAATTGATGTGTATTCGAATCATAGGAGCTAGTAATCGTAGATATGCCCATATTGGTGACATTATTGTTGCTGTGATCAAAGAAGCAGTACCAAATATGCCCCTAGAAAAATCAGAAGTAGTCAGAGCTGTAATTGTTCGTACCTGTAAAGAACTTAAACGTGACAGCGGTATGATAATACGATATGATGACAATGCTGCAGTTGTAATTGATCAAGAAGGAAATCCAAAGGGAACTCGAATTTTTGGTGCAATTCCCCGGGAACTAAGACAATTAAATTTTAGTAAAATAGTTTCATTAGCTCCTGAGGTATTATAAAATAAGATCGTGACGTCTTTGATTTCTTTGACCAAAATCAATTAAGAACTAAATTAATTCGTAGTATTGTGTCTCACGTATACACCTTGCAAAATTCCTATTTTCGAAACCAATAAAAACAAAAAAACATGTTAATTATATCCAATTTGAAAGTACCAATAATCTTAGTTCATCATGGGTAGAGACACTATTGCTGAGATAATAACCTCCATACGAAATGCTGATATGGATAGGAAAAGAGTTGTTCGCATAGCATCCACTAATATTACCGAAAATATTGTTAAAATACTTTTCCGAGAAGGTTTTATCGAAAACGTACGAAAACATCGAGAAAAAAACAAATGTTTTTTGGTTTTAACCCTCACACATAGAAGGAATAGGAAAAGACCTTATAGAAAAATTTTCAATTTAAAACGGATTAGTCGACCGGGTTTACGAATCTATTTCAACTCTCAACGAATTCCTAGAATTTTAGGTGGGATGGGAATTATAATTCTTTCTACTTCTCGAGGTATAATGACAGACCGGGAAGCTCGGCTAGAAGGAATCGGTGGAGAAATTTTGTGTTATATATGGTAATCCTTTTAATAGCCAAATTGAATCCGGAACTTATTCCTATTTGTAAAATAGAGAAAGAGGATCGGTTAGCTAATATCCTTTCTTCTCCATTAGTTGATACTTCAGGGGGACTTTACCTGGAATGAAAGAACAAAAATGGATTCATGAAGGTTTAATTATTGAATCACTCCCCAATGGCATGTTCCGGGTTCGGTTAGATAATGAGGATCTGATTCTAGGTTATGTTTCAGGAAAGATCCGACGTAGTTTTATACGGATACTGCCGGGAGATAAAGTAAAAATTGAAGTAAGCCGTTATGATTCAACCAGAGGACGTATAATTTATCGACTTAGAAACAAGGATTTGAAAGATTAGGTGGTTTTTTTCACTACGACTCGGGCTGAAAAATTTTATGAAACTTGTTTTCTACCAAAAAGTAGACTCCAAATTAAGATAAGGAATAAAAAATATGAAAATAAGAGCTTCCGTTCGTCAAATTTGTGAAAAATGTCGACTAATCCGCAGGCGGGGGCGCATTAGAATAATTTGTTCCAACCCGAGACATAAACAAAGACAAGGATAAGCAGACTTGCTAACGAACTCAATATACAGAATACAGATAAAGAATCTCTTTTGACCTGAAATGGATATATCCATATATTTCTGACTCATAGTTATGAGATGATACAATATGGCAAAAGCTACACCGAGAACCGGTTCACGTAGAAATGTACGTATTGGTTCACGTAAGAATGCACGTAGAATCCCAAAGGGAGTTATTCATGTTCAAGCAAGTTTCAATAACACCATTGTCACGGTTACAGATGTACGAGGTCGGGTAGTTTCCTGGTCCTCGGCCGGTACTTGTGGATTCAAGGGTACGAGAAGAGGCACACCCTTTGCCGCCCAAACTGCAGCATCAAATGCTATTCGGACGGTAGTTGATCAAGGTATGCAACGAGCAGAAGTCATGATAAAAGGTCCTGGTCTCGGAAGAGATGCAGCATTACGAGCTATTCGTCGAAGTGGTATACTATTAACTTTTATACGGGACGTAACCCCGATGCCACATAATGGCTGTAGACCTCCGAAAAAAAGACGGGTGTAGAACCAGAAGAAATTTCAAGAGAAACAAGAGAAATAAATAATTCAATCAAATAAACTTAAAAAAAATAATATTACTATGGTTCGAGAGAAAGTAACAGTATCTACTCGGACACTACAGTGGAAGTGTGTTGAATCAAGAACAGACAGTAAACGGCTTTTTTATGGGCGCTTTATTCTGTCTCCCCTTATGAAAGGCCAGGCCGACACAATAGGCATTGCGATGCGAAGAGCTTTGCTTGGAGAAATAGAAGGAACATGTATCACACGCGTAAAATCTGAGA